GAAATATATTAAAAATAAAGTTTCTAACTTTATGAATAGATTATATATTTTTAACCTATATTTCTTTCTTTATAGGATTAAATTTATATAGTTTAAAAAAAACATTATATTTTCAATATAAAATTAATTAATATAATTTATAAATAAAAATAATAATTTTTAAAATAATTTATAATTTTTAAAATAATTATTAATTTTTCTATAAATTTAAATTTTAAATAAATTATTTATATAATAAGCTAAATAAAGCTAATAGGTTCATACCCTATCGATAAATTAAAATTTTTATATAAAATTTATTTTAGTGTTTAAGCACATAAAATTTTGAATTTTATAGAATTAATTAAATTAATAAATAAATTATAAATTGGATATTAGTTTAAAATAAAACATTTAAATTGCGATTAAAAATTAATAATTAATATATTATTATATCTAAATATAACTTATTAGTAATATGTCTGATAAAAGAAATATTTTGATAAAATATAAATGTATACATAAATATACTATTACTTAATAATAATAATATAATATATTATTTTTATTAATTTTTATTTATTTAAAACATAATTTATTTATTTATATATTAATTATTTTATTATTTTTTATTATAAATTCAAGAAATATCTTTATTCAATGATTAATAATAGAATTTAGAACAATTATTAGAGTAAGATTAATTAATATTAAATCTTCAAATAAAATTCCAAGATTAATTTACTATGTAATTTCTGTAATTTCTGGAGTATTTTTATTTTTATTAATTATGTTATATTTTAGTTCAATTAATTTTTTAAAAAATTATGAATTCAACTTTTTAATTCAAATAATATTTTTTGCAAAAATAGGAATTTTTCCTTTTCATTATTGAATAATTTATTCTTATGAAATAATAAATTGAAATCAAATCTTTTTAATATCAACTTTAATTAAATTTACACCAATTTATATATTAATTGTTATAACTTACATAAATAACTGATCAGTTCTATATTTATTACTAAGAAGATTATTTATTTCAATATATACAAATAAATTTTATTCATTAAAAAAAATATTAAGATGTTCAACAATTTTTAATTCAATATATTTTATTTTACTACTAAGAATTAATAAAATATTATTTCTAATTTTTATTTTAATTTATATAATTAATTATCATTTATTAATTAATTTCTTAAAAAAATTTAATATTAATAACTTAAATTTTTCAATAATTAGAAAATATGAATATTATATATTCTTAATCCTAATTTTTAATTATTCTATATATCCATTTTTTTTAACATTTATTATTAAATGAATATTTATTTTTTCAATAACATATAATTATTTATTTAATTGAATTTTATTTTTAATCTTAATTTCAAGAATAGTAATAATTTGAAATTATTTTATTATATTAAAAAATAATTTTATAATAATAAATTTTTATAAAAATGAATTTAACAATTTAAAAATAAAATATACACAAATTAATTTAATAATTTTATCTTTATTTATAATAAACATTTTTATTTTTTTAATTATTAATTTTCTAATTTAAATTATTATAATTTTTTTAAAATTAATCATTAAATTTGCAATTTAATATTTTTATTAAACTATAATAATTTTATACTTTATTAGTATTAGAAAAATTTTAATTTTCAATTTTTAAATTTACAATTTAATTCTATTCAGATTTAATACTTTTAATAAATTTATATATATATATTATATATATATATATATATATAAATATATATTATATATATATATATATATAATACATAAGATTTTAAGTTAATTCAAACTATTAATCTTCAAAATTAAAAATAAAATTTAACTTTTTAAATCTTAATTATAAAATGATTAATATCTACAAATCATAAAAATATTGGTATTTTATATATTATTTTAGCATTATGATCAGGAATAATCGGATCATCAATAAGTTTTATTATTCGAATAGAATTAAGCTCTCCAGGTTCATGAATTAATAATGATCAAATTTATAATACAATTGTCACCAGCCATGCATTTCTAATAATTTTTTTTATAGTAATACCATTTTTAATTGGAGGATTTGGAAATTGATTAATCCCTTTAATATTAGGGTCCCCAGATATAGCATTTCCTCGAATAAATAATATTAGATTTTGATTATTACCTCCTTCACTGTTTATACTTCTATTAAGAAATATATATTATCCAAGTCCAGGAACAGGATGAACAGTTTATCCTCCATTATCTGAATATATATATCACTCTTCACCTTCAGTTGATTTTGCAATTTTTTCTCTTCATATATCAGGTATTTCTTCAATTATAGGCTCATTAAATTTAATAGTTACAATTATAATAATAAAAAATTTTTCATTAAATTATGATCAAATTTCTTTATTTCCATGATCAGTATTTATTACAGCTATTTTATTAATTATATCATTACCAGTTTTAGCAGGAGCAATTACTATATTATTATTTGATCGAAATTTTAATACTTCATTTTTTGATCCAATAGGAGGTGGAGATCCTATTTTATATCAACATTTATTTTGATTTTTTGGACATCCAGAAGTATATATTTTAATTTTACCAGGATTTGGTTTAATCTCCCAAATTGTAATAAATGAAAGAGGAAAAAAAGAAATTTTTGGAAATTTAGGAATAATTTATGCAATATTAGGAATTGGATTTCTTGGATTTATTGTTTGAGCTCATCATATATTTACTGTAGGATTAGATGTTGATACACGAGCATATTTTACTTCAGCAACAATAATTATTGCCGTTCCTACAGGTATTAAAGTTTTTAGATGATTAGCAACTTACCATGGAGCAAAATTAAAATTAAATATTTCTGTTCTATGATCATTAGGATTTATTTTATTATTTACAATTGGAGGATTAACAGGAATTATACTTTCTAATTCTTCAATTGATATCATTCTTCATGATACATATTATGTTGTTGGACATTTTCATTATGTATTATCAATAGGAGCAGTCTTTGCAATTATTTCAAGATTTATTCATTGATATCCATTAATTACTGGATTATTATTAAATAATAAATGATTAAAAATTCAATTTATTATAATATTTATTGGTGTAAATTTAACCTTTTTTCCTCAACATTTTCTTGGATTAATATCTATACCACGACGATATTCTGACTATCCTGATTCTTATTATTGTTGAAACTCAATTTCATCAATTGGATCAATAATTTCATTAAATAGATTAATTTTTTTAATTTTTATTATTTTAGAAAGATTAATTTCTAAACGAATAATATTATTTAAATTTAATCAATCTTCTTTAGAATGATTAAATTCTTGCCCACCATTAGAACATTCACATATTGAATCTCCAATTTTAATTAAAAATTTAAATTTAAAATCAATTTTATTAAAATTTTAATATGGCAGAAAAAGTGCATTGAATTTAAGTTTCAAAAATAAAGTTTTAATACTTTTATTAAAATTAATAAATATTTTTATTTATTAAAATTTCAACATGAATAATATTAATATTTCAAGAATCAAATTCATTTTATGCAGATAATTTAATTTCATTTCATAATATAGTAATAACAATAATTGTGATAATTTCAACATTAACAATTTACATCATTATAGATCTATTCATAAATAAATTTTCAAATTTATTTTTATTAAAAAATCATAATATTGAAATTATTTGAACAATTATCCCTATTTTTGTTCTTTTAATAATTTGTTTTCCATCATTAAAAATTTTATATTTAATTGATGAAATTGTAAATCCTTTTTTTTCAATTAAATCTATTGGTCACCAATGATATTGATCATATGAATATCCTGAATTTAATAATATTGAATTTGATTCATATATATTAAATTATACAAATTTAAATCAATTTCGATTATTAGAAACAGATAATCGAATAGTAATTCCTATAAGAATACCTATACGTTTAATTACTACATCAACAGATGTAATTCATTCATGAACTGTTCCATCTTTAGGAATTAAAGTAGATGCTGTTCCAGGACGAATTAATCAATTAAATTTAATTAGAAAACGACCAGGAATTTTCTTCGGTCAATGTTCTGAAATCTGTGGAATAAATCATAGATTTATACCAATTATAATTGAATCAACTTCATTTAATTATTTTTTAAATTGAGTTAATAAACAATCTTAAAAAATTAGTTAATTTATAACATTAGTTTGTCAAACTAAAGTAAATTTTTATAAATTATTTTTTAAAAATTTCATTAGATGTCTGAAAATTTAAGAGTTGATCTTTTAAATCAAATATAGTATTTAAAATTACTTCTAATGAAAATTTCATTCCACAAATAATACCAATAAATTGATTCATAATTTATTTAATATATTTAATTATTTTTAATCTTTTTATTTTATTAATTAATTCTTTCCTAATTAAATTAAATCTAAAAAAAAAAAAATCTACTAAACATATTTTAATAAAATGAAATTGACAATGATAAATTTATTTGAAATATTTGATCCATCATTTAATCAATACTTATCAATAAATTGAATATTTATATTTCTTCCAATTTTTGTATTTCCAAGAATTTTTTGATTAATTCAATCTCGAATCCTATTTATTTTTAAATCATTATTAAATTTTATATATAATGAATTCAAAATTATCTCAAAAACTAAATATCAATCTAATATTATTATTTTTATTAGATTAATAATTTATATTATAATTGTTAATATTTTTAGATTAATTCCTTATGTATTTACATTAACAAGTCATCTTTTATTAAATATAATTTTATCATTAACATTATGATTAAGATTTTTAATTTATTTAATTTATAAAAATTATCTAATATTTTTAAGACATCTAGTTCCATTAAATTCACCAACATTTTTAATAAATTTTATAGTAATTATTGAACTAATTAGATTAATTATTCGACCATGAACATTATCAATTCGATTATCAGCAAACTTAATTTCTGGACATTTAATTTTAACTTTATTAGGAATTTTTATTAGAAATTTTATTTCAATAATTCCAATTAATTTACTAATTCAAAATATACTTTTAATTTTAGAAATTTTTATATCTATTATTCAAAGATATGTATTTTCAATTTTATTAATTCTTTATTTTTCTGAATCTAATTAATTATTAAAATGAAAAAAAATTTTCCATTTCATATAGTTACTCTTAGCCCATGACCAATTATTCTATCATTTAGATTACTTAATACATTAATTAGAACAGCAATTTGAATTTATAGATCTTTATCTTTATTATTTATTTTAAATTTAATTAATTCATCACTAATTACAATATTATGATTTCGTGATATTATTCGTGAAAGAACTTTTCAAGGATTACATACAATATATGTAATTAATTTTTTAAAATTTAGAATAATTCTATTTATTATTTCTGAATTAATATTTTTTATTTCATTCTTTTGAACATTCTTTCATTCATCGATTTCACCAAATATTGAAGTTGATATAATTTGACCACCTAAAGATATTAAATTTTTTAATCCATTTGAAATTCCTTTATTAAATTCATTTATTCTTGTAACATCAGGATTTACTGTAACATTAAGACATTATTTTTTAATTAAAAATTATTTTAATTTAAGAAAAATATATTTAATACTTACAATTTTCTTAGGAATTTATTTTACAATTCTTCAATCAATTGAATATCTAAATTCATATTTTTGTTTTAATGACAGAATTTATGGATCAATTTTTTTTATAGCAACTGGATTTCATGGTCTTCATGTTTTAATTGGATCAATTTTTTTACTAGTATCTTTATATCGAATAATAAATATTCAATTCTCAAATATACATAATATTAATTTTGAATTAGCAATTTGATATTGACATTTTGTTGATGTAATTTGATTATTTTTATATACATTCATTTATATATTAATTTAAAATTATTATATAAATTATAAAATAAGTATAATAATACATAATACATTTATATTTATTTATATATATATATATATAGTATAATACATTACATTTAATTTCCAATTAAAAAATTTAAAAATTTATTTAATATATATAATTATTTATATTTTATTTTATTTTATTATAATTTTTACAATTTCATCAATTTTATTAATTTTTAATAAACTAATTTCAATAAAAAAAAAAATTGATTATGAAAAAAGATCACCTTTTGAATGTGGGTTTAATCCAATTACTAAAATAAATCTTCCATTTTCACTTCCATTTTTTTTAATTACTATAATATTTTTAATTTTTGATGTTGAAATTATCCTTTTTCTACCAGTAATCTATTATCTAAAATCATTTTCAACAATAATTTCATTTTTATTAATTTTAATCTTTATAATTAGATTAATTTTTACTTTATTACTTGAATGAGGTAATAATTACTTAAATTGAATATTTTAATTTATTATTAATTTATAAATACATTTATAATATAAATTATATAAGGATTTATCAATATAAATCAATCTTTAAGTCGAAATTAAAAGTAAAAATTACTTCTTATATAAAAATATTACTCTAATTTTTTAGTTAAAGCTAATATTTAGCAATTTATTGTTAATAAATCATTTGAATAATTAAATATTCTAACTAAATATTTATATTTAAAAAATTAAAAAATTTTCATTAATATTTTCAATATTATGCTCTAATATAAGCTATTTAAATAATTTAAATAAATTTTAATATATAATTAAATAAATTATTAAAAAAATTATATATATAATTATTATTAAAAAAATATTTATTATTAAATTAGAAACTTTAATATTATATAAATTTAATATTAAAATTATAAATTTTCCTCTAAATATTTCAATTATTGTTTTTTCAAAAAAAACTTCATAATTAAATATAAATATAATTAATTTCAAATAAATTTTTTTATAAATAAAATTTATAAATATAAATGATATATAAAATAAACCATATTTACTATCTAATAATGTATATTTATAAAAATTATACCCTAATACTAATCCTAAAAAAATTATTTTAAATACTAAAAATTTATAAATTAATATTAAATTAATTCTTAATAAATTAAAATTTATTAAATTAAATATCATTTTCCTATAAATTATTCTAAAAATTATTATAATTAATATTGATAAATTTATAATATAATCTTCATTTTTAAAAACTATATTTATTAATAAAAATTTATTTGTTAAAACTAAAATTATTCGAAATGAATAAGAAACAGTAAATATTGTCCTAATAATTAAATTAATTACTGAAAAATAATTTATTTTCCTAAAAAAAAAAAACTCAATAATTAAATCTTTTGAATAAAAACCAACCAAAAAAGGAAATCCACATAATCTTAATATCGTAAAAATTAAAATAAATCTTTTTACTGGATAAATATAATATATTCCATAATATATTCGTATATCTTGAATCCCATTTATATAATGTATAAATCTTCCTACACATATAAATATTAATGACTTAAATATTGCATGAATAAATAAATGTAAAAATACTAAATCATTAAATCCTAATGATATAATTCTTATTATAAATCCTAATTGTCTCAATGTTGAATAAGCAACAACCTTTTTTAAATCTAATTCAAAATTTGCTGTTAATCCTGCAAATAATATTGTTAATCTAGAAATAAATAAAATAACTCTCTTATATTCATAATTTAATAAATCCGTATATCGAATTAATAAATAAATTCCTGCTGTAACTAATGTTGATGAATGAACTAATGAAGAAACAGGTGTTGGAGCCATTATTGCTATTGGTAATCATGTAGAAAATGGAATTTGAGCTCTTTTTGTAAATGCTATTATTAACAAAAAAAATATTATATATTCATTTATTTTATATAATATTAAATTTCACCTTCCAAAACAAGCCACAAAACATATTATTAATAATAATCCTGAATCCCCAACTCGATTTAAAATAATTGTAACTATTCCTGAAGTAAAAGATTTCATTTTTATATAATAAATAACTAAACAAAAAGAAATTAATCCTAATCCATCTCAACCTAAAATAATTGATAATATTCTAGGTCTTAAAATTAATATATATATAGATATTAAAAATAAAATTATTAAATAAAAAAATCGATTTATATAATTTATTCTCAAATCTATATATCTAATTCTATAAATAATAATTATTGAAAAAATTATTCTAACTAAAAATATAAATATTAATGATTTAGAATCAATCAAAATAAAAAAATTAAATTTTATTGAATTAACCGTATAAATTAATCATTCAAAAATTATTAATTTATTAATTAATAAAAAATATAAACTTAATAACATTATTAAAATTCTAAATATAAATAATAAAATACCACAAATTAATATTTTTAAAATAATTTAAAATAAAAATTATATATTTATATCATTGATTTCACAAATCAATATTTTTTTTAAACTATTTAAATAAATAAAATACAATTTTAAAAATATAAAATTTAATGGAATTCAATGTATTAATAAAATATAATATTCAATTATTGAACCATTATTAATATTAAATTTAATATAAATTTTTCCATGATTAATAACTATATATAAATAAACTGAATAAATAAATCTAAATAAACAATATAATATTAAAATAATAAACAAAAATTTTATTCAAAAAATTAATCCAATTATTAATAAAACTTCACTAATTAAATTTATAGAAACTGGAGATCCTATATTAGATGAACATATTATAAATCATATTAAAGATGCTGAAGGTATAAAATTAATTATACCCTTATTAATAAATATTAACCGTCTATTAGTTTGTTTATAAATTATATTAACTAAAAAAAATAATCTAGAAGAACTTAACCCATGAGAAATTATTATAATATATCCACCAATCAATCCCAACTTAAAAAATGTTAATATTCTCATAATTATTAATCCTATATGAACAATTGAAGAAATTGCAATAATTGATTTTATATCATATTGTATTAAACATATTAATCTTAACAATAAAATTCCAAATAAATTAATAACAATTAAAATTTTATTAAAATATATAAATTCAATTTTTATAATTATTATCAATCGTAATATTCCATACCCACCTAATTTTAATATAATAGAAGCTAAAATTATTGAACCATAATAAGGAGCTTCAACATGAGCTTTTAATAATCATCCATGAAATATATAAATTGGAATTTTAACTAAAAATGATATTAATAAATAAATAAATACTAAATATTCAATTTTTAGATAAAATAATTCTAACATTAAAAAATTTAATCTATAATTTATTATATATATATAATAAATAATATATAATATTGGTAAAGAAAATACTATTGTATAAAATATTAAATAAAATCCTGCTAATCAACGATTCTCTCTATATCCTCATTTAACAACTATATAAAAAATAATTAATAACCCTAATTCATAAAATAAATAAAATACTAAAAAATTTATTGATAAAAAAACAAATATTAAAGAAATTATTAAAATAAAATTTATTAATAAACAATTTAAATTATTTTTAAAATTTAATGATAAAAAAATTAATCCAAAAATTCATATAGTTAATAATAATAATCCATATGAATAAAAATTAAATCTAAAATTTCATAAATTTATAATTCATTCAATTCATCTAAAATTAAATAAATTAAAAAATAATATTATTATAATTAAATTTCTAAAAATTAAATTTAAATAATCATTTTTTTTTAAAAAAAATATTATAATATAAATAAATATTATTATTAAAGTTATCATATTAATAAATTAAATTTAATATATTTAATTTTTGATGCCCTAATTCATAATTAATTCTAACTAATAATGATAGTCCTAAAACCAATTCACATACAGAAAATACTAAAAAAATTAAAAATAATCATGAATTAATTTCTATATCAATTAAATAAAATAAAATAGTAATTACTATAAATTCTACAAAAATTAAAAAATTTAAAAAATGAATATTATAATACACAATAAGTATAAAAAATATAAAAATAAAAAATACTAATTTTATAAATTTAATATAGCTATATAGTTTAATTAAAACATTAATTTTGTAAATTAATAATATAACAAATTTATTATAGCTAAATTTATTAAATTTCAAAAAAATTTAACAACGTTAAATATCGATAATACCCAAAATTATCATTTTTAATAAACTATTTTTTGAATTCCATTTATTTTAAAATCTTATATATTTAATAAATTAATTATAACAATAATTATAATATTTATAAACTTAATTTCTTCCTCAATTATTTTCATAATTTCAAGAATTTATTTAAATATAATTTTTAATAACTCTATACTTTTACTAATTTATCTAATTATCTATTCAATTTATTTATCAATTATAATATATATTTCATGCCCAATAAATTCATTATTTATTCTTATAATTATAATTGTTTTTCTTAGAGGAATATTAGTTATATTTTCTTATTTTATTTCATTAGTTAATTATCCGTTTAAATTAAAATTTAATATAATTTATCAATTATTATTTTTTTTTGTATTAATATCAATAATATTTTATAAAAACTTATTATATACTCATATTCCAATTATAAAATTATTCCCAAACATAATTAAAAATTCTGATATATATATATTATATTCAAATATTAGACCTAGATTATTCTCTATTATTATTATTATATTAATTTCATCACTAATCTTAATAACAAAGATTTCTTATATTGAAAATAAAACATTACGAAAAAAAAAATAATATAATATCCAAAATAATGAAAAAACTTTTAATTTTTTTTAGATCAAATGAATTTATAAAAATTATTATATCTACAATTTATCTTCCTACACCAATAAATATTAATTATATATGAAATTTTGGATCAATTTTAGGAATTTTTTTAATAATTCAAATTATTTCAGGATTTATTTTATCTATACATTATTGTCCAAATATTGATATTGCATTTTGATCAATTACAAATATTATAAAAGATATAAATTCAGGATGAATATTTCGTCTTATTCACATAAATGGAGCATCATTTTATTTTTTAATAATATATATTCATATTAGACGAAATATATATTATTGTTCATATAAATTAAATAGAGTATGAGGTATTGGAATTTTAATTTTATTAATTTCAATAGCTGCAGCATTTATAGGATATGTTTTACCATGAGGACAAATATCATATTGAGGTGCAACAGTAATTACTAATTTATTATCTGCAATTCCATATATTGGAAATTCAATTGTTTTATGAATTTGAGGAGGTTTTTCAATTAATAATGCAACTTTAAATCGATTCTTTTCATTACATTTCATTCTTCCATTAGTAATTCTATTTATAATTATTCTTCATCTATTTGCATTACATTTAACAGGATCATCAAATCCTTTAGGATCAAATTATAATAATTATAAAATTTCATTCCATCCTTATTTTTCAATTAAAGATTTATTAGGATTTTATATAATTTTATTAATTTTCATAATTATTAATTTTCAATATCCATATTATTTAGGAGATCCAGATAACTTTAAAATTGCTAATCCAATAAATACACCAACTCATATTAAACCAGAATGATATTTTTTATTTGCATATTCAATTCTTCGAGCAATCCCAAATAAACTTGGTGGTGTAATTGGATTAGTAATATCAATTCTAATTCTTTATATTCCTATTTTATATAAAAATAATTTAATAAATAATAAATTTAACTTATTAAATAAAATTTATTATTGATTCTTTTTAAATAATTTTATTATATTAACTTGATTAGGAAAACAATTAATTGAATCTCCATTTACATACATTAATATATTTTTTACAACAACATATTTTTTATATTTCTTTTTAATATTTTTTACAGGAAAATTATGAGATTTATTAATTTGAAAATCAAAATAATTTATAAATTTTAGTTAATGAACTTGAATAAGTATATATTTTGAAAATATAACATAGAAATAAAATTTTCTATTAACTTTAATCTAATTTATTAAAAATTCTTTAATTAAATATAAATATAATAAATAAATTATTACTAATATTAATATTTCTGTTCAACATATATATATTAACTCATCAAATCGAATTCGAGGTAAAATACCACGAACTCAAATAATTAAACAAATATGAAAAATAAAAATTAAAATAAATATTAAAGATCAATAATTAAATCCATAAAATATAATAGTTAATACTAATCTTATAAATATAATATTTATATATTCAGATAAAAAAATTAATACAAATATTCTTCTATGATACTCAACATTAAATCCAGAAACTAATTCTGATTCCCCTTCAATTAAATCAAAGGGTGTTCGATTTAACTCAATTAATATTCTTATAAATATTAAAATATATAATGGATATAATAAAACTGAAAATTTAATTTTATTTTGATAATTAATAAATTCATAAAATGAATATCTTTCAACTAATATCATTAATCTAAAAACTATAAAAAATAAATTAATCTCAAAAGAAATTATTGTAGCAATTAATCGTATAGATCCTAAAATAGAATAATTACAATTAGAAATTCATCCAATAAATAATACTGGATAAACCCCTATACCTAAAACTAATATTATAAATAAAATTCCATAATTTAAATAATAAATTGAATAAATTCATGGATATAAAATTCATAATATCAAAGATAGTAAAAATATTATTATTGGTCTATAAATATATAAATTTGAATAATTAAAAAAATATCACTCTTTAGATAATAATTTTAATGCATCACTAAAAGGTTGAAATAATCCTATAATCAAAATTTTTCCTGGACCTTTACGATCTTGAATATATCCCAAAATTTTTCGTTCTAATAATGTCAAAAATGCTACTCTAATTAAAACTATAATTATTAAAATAATTAAATTAATCAAAATAGACATTATTATTTATTAATATAAATAATTAATATAATTAAATTCTAAATTTAATGCACTATTATGCTAAAATAACTAACTAAATAATTTAGTATTTTTTTTTTAAATAATTTATAAATTAAGGTCCTTTCGTACAATTAATTTAATTTTTATTATAGATAGAATCCAATCTGACTTACGTCGATTTGAACTCAAATCATGTAAGATTTTAAGAGTCGAACAGACTCAAAATTTAAACTTCTGCGTTTAATTTTAATCTTAATTCAACATCGAGGTCGCAATCATCTTTATCTATATGGTCTATCAAAAGATATTACGCTGTTATCCCTAAGGTAATTTACTCTATTAATTATAAATTATAATTCAATATCTATCTTTAAATCAAAATTAAATATTAAATAAAGTTTAATTAATTTATCAATCCTCCCAATCAAATTTAACATCTTATTTACAAATTAATAATTATTTAATAAATAAAATATTAAATAAAATTCTATAGGGTCTTATCGTCCCATAATTAAATTTTAGAATTTTAACTAAAAATTTAAATTCATTTAATAATTCAGAGACAGTTATTATTTCATTAATTCGTTCATTCAATTCTTCAATTAAAAGACAATTTATTATGCTACCTTTGTACAGTCAATATACTGCAGCTATTAAAAATATTTCATTGAGCAGATCGACCTAAAATTATTATCAATAGGACATGTTTTTGATAAACAGGTGAATAATAATTTTGCCGAGTTCCTTTAAATTATATAATTTATTAATTAATAATTTATATAATATTACATATTACTAATTTAATCATTATTTCTATATTTTAAAAATTTAAATATATATTTTTATAGATTAATAAAATATAAATTCTTAAATCTTTATTTATATATAAATATATTATTATATACTAAATAACTAAATTATTAAATTTTTTAAATTAAAAATAAATTTTATATCCATAAAATTTTAAATATTAAAATACTTATTTTTATTATTAAATTTATAGGTTATCCCATAAATTTTTAATATAAAAATTATAAAAAAAAAAACAATTTTTATTTTATAAAATATTTATATCTAAATTAAATTTATTTCTAAAAAAACTAGATATCAATAAATTCGATTAACATTTAATTTCTAAATCTATATTTATAATTTTATTGCCACAAAAAAAATTTTATAAATTTAGCTCTTTTATTTTCGAGATATTTAATATTATTAAAATAATTTTAATCAACCCTGATACAAAAGGTACAAAAACATTTCTACTTCTTTTTATTTAAATTTTTCATTCACATTACTAAATACTATTAATAAAATAATTATTTCTAAAAAAATAATAAAACAAAATTTTTTTATATAACTTTAAAAATCAATAAATAAATAAAACAAATAAATAAAAAATTTTATATTTAAATTTAAAATTTTAAATATTAAATTTAATCTTTTCAATGTAAAAGAAATATTTTCTTTAAACTAAAATTTTAATCTAAAAACACTTTCCAGTACTTTTACTATGTTACGACTTATTTCAACTTTCAAATGAAATTGACGGGCGATTTGTACACTTTTCAAAACTATCTTCAATTAAAGAAATTACTTTAATTTACTTTTAAATTCACTTTCAAATTTATATTAAAATAAATTATTCAAAAAATTTAATTTATTGAAACTCATAAAAATCTTAAATATACTATATTTTGATTTGAATTTATATTCTAAAAAATATTTATAATCATAAATCTATTTAAACTATTTAAACAACAATACATAAATCTAATTTAAGTATTTCTTATCGTGGATTATCAAATTAATCAACAAGTTTCTCTAATTAGATATAAAAAGCCGCCATATTACTTAACTTTAATGATTTAACATTTAATTATTTAATAATTTATTTAAATTTTATAGTAGGGTATCTAATCCTAGTTTTTTATTAAATTTTACTATCTTTATTAATTTAAATTATAATTATTATTAATTAATTATAAATTTCACCTAAAATTAAAAAATTTAATTATAATTATTTTTAAATTCTATATAAATATTATTAGTTATAATTAATTTATAAATTAAGTTTAACCGCTATTGCTGGCACTTATATTTATCTTTACTAAATTTAATCACCGAATAAAACTTTCATTCATTGTTTCAGAATTCATTATTAATTTAACTCTTTCTTAATTTTTAATTTATTATTAAATTTTATATATAATTTATTAATAAAATTAATTTTAAAACTATAATATAATTTATTATTAAATATTCCCCCAATATTTAAAATATATATATTATTCATATTAAACATTAAAAGATTAAAATTATTAGTATAAATTTTTTTTTTTTTTTTTTTTATATATATACATATATATATATATATATAAATATATATATATATATATATATATATATATATATATATATATTTATTAATATAGATATATATATATATATTTATATATATATTAAATATTTATATATCAACAATTATTTATTTATTATTATATATATTTAAATATATATATATATTTAAATATACATATATATTCATAAATATATATATATATAATATATATTAATATATAAATATTTATAGAAACTAAAAAAAAACAATAAAATCTTAAAATAATTAACAAAAAATTAATTATTTTACCAAAAAATTAATTTATCACTAAATTTAAATAATTTATATATACTAATTTATACTAATAATTTTAACTATATAATTAATTTTATGAATAATATACAATTAATTAATTTTCTTTTTATTAAAAATTTAAATAAATTAATAAAATATAAATAAATTAATAAACTATAAATAATTTTTTTTATATATATATATATATAATTTTAAAATAATTTTTTTAAAAAAAAATAAACTAAATCAATTTTTTTTAAAAAAATATAAAATCCCCACCACAAAAAAAACCAAATTAATAATTAATAATATATTTCAAGAATTTTAATTTTATAATATAAATAATCTAAAAAGAAA